GGGTTCTTCAACCTTAGAATGTAATTTAGATTTGACTATAGCAGTGGCCATAATCCATATTTCCATACTAAAATAGAAAAAGAGTACCCATAATCCGTATTTAAATAAAAAAATCGAAATGTCTTTCACATTTCACTATAGCAATGAAGAACTTTTTGAATTTCAAAATGACAGTTCCCAAAAAACGTATTTCTAGTTCAAAAAAGCGAATTCGGAAAAATCTCTGGAAAGTAAAAGGGCATCAGGCAGCGTTGAAAGCTTTTTCATTAGGGAAATCCCTTTCTACCGGGAATTCTAAAAGTTTTTTTAGTTTTTTTGCTAGGCCAGCTGATATTAATAAAAACAAAAGAATCATAAATTGGGAGGGAAAAAATGAAACCAAATCGAAATGATAAGATGATTCTAAAAGAAACATCAGCATCAATTGGAAGGGAAAAAAGAAAACCTTTTAGAAATGATAAGCTGATTATAAAAGAATCATCAACTGGGAGGGAAACCATAAAACCTTTTAGAAAGGATAACCCAGTTCTAGTTGTTCAAACAAAGAGGATCAATCCAAAGCCTTATCGAGACGAAAAGAGCTCCATTTTGTTGCCAGGTGAAAAAGAGGATCCTCCGGTTTTTGATTTGAGTCAAAAATATGAGAATGCAGTTGTTCAAACAAAGAGGATCAATCTAAAGCCTTATCGAGACGAAAAGAACTCCATCTTGTTCCCAGGTGAAAAAGAGGCTCCTCCGGTTTTTTGTTTGAGGGAAGAAATGGACACACCCCAAAAAAACCCCGAGCGCTCTTTTTCCTCTGTTTATACTTATGGTTCTGATCCAAGTCTAATCAAACCTTTTCGTTTCAATTCTGTTCTTGGAGGCTGCTGCATCGTAGGGGTCCTTTTCATTGTATTGGTAAATCGCCTTTTCAAGGTATTGGTAAGGTCTATTTGGTATAAAAAAAAATAATAATGAAGGGAAGTGACGAATCTAAAAAAAGAGGGGGGAAATCTGAATTCTTTCAGATTTTCCAATTTCCTTGAAAATAGGAATTCGGTATTTCAATAATGTAAGAAACCTGGAATTTATATTCCACCTTTTATAATTGTTATTCTATATAACTTTTTATAATTGTTATTCTATTCCACCTTTTAGAACAATAGCCCAGGAGAAACAAAGATCTTTATATGCAAACTTTCAATAATAGACGTATGGATATTCGCGCAGCCTTGATTTTCGGGCTGTTTTATGGGTCGTTAATCACATTTTCAAAAATCACAAGTTATCTTTTCCTTGTCCGCTATTGGATTTTTCAAGACGAAGAGGGGATTGGTAAAGCGCGAGCACTCAGTAATGGATTTATGGTGGGGCATTTGTTGGGGTATTTATTAATTTACTACTTGCCCTTTTACAATATTGTCAGTAATTTTTACCTGAAAATCATACTGGCTCTTTGCCTTCTTTTGTACCATTTTTTCTGGACCAATCATCATCTAGACATTTATCTACCAAAATCGTTTTCGGCTCCGAGACGCGATCAAGCCCTAGCTTTTGTTTATGGTTTCAGTTATAGATTACTGAATTTTACGTTTTTTCCAAACGCCATATTCTCGAGAATGATCATAGCGTACTTGATACAATGCAAGTATAAGGTGCTCTACATATCGACTACTTTTTTGGTTTGGAGTATAGGCCATTTGATTTGTATCAAATTGGTTCAATTTTTCACATTATGGCTACAGAAAAATTTCTCTGCCTTTCTAATTCTTACTCATCAACTGTATCTTCAAGATAAAATCAAGAAGATAAGATCTAGGGCTATATCTCTAGCCCAAATGTTTGAGTATAAACCAGATCAAGTCATGAAACCTGGGATATACCGTGAGGCACAAACAATCGATGAAATGATTCAAATATTAGCTACGATTCTGTTTATTGTAGCCCTGTATTTTTTAGGAAAATCGCCGATACCTTTTGTTCCTCATCGTTCATCCGTGCCTAATGCAGTCGAGCTAGCTAGGATGGAACGCCTAGAGGAAGACGCCAAAGTGCAAAGAGAGATAGAAAATGGATTCTATCCATTAGAGTACTTCGAAGAAGAACAAAAGAAAGACGAAAAGTCAGATGACGAAGAAAAAAACAGGGCTCTAATTTCGAAAAAGAGTAACAAAAAACGAAAAGAAAGAGAAAAAGAGCACAGCGACGAACTCGACGAGGAAAGGAATAAAGAAAGGAATAAAGAAATTTCGGATATGGATGAGGAAGAGCTCGAAGAAAGTGAAAAGGGAGACAGCAACGAACTCGACGAGGAAGAGAATGAAGAAATTTCGGATATGGATGAAGAAACAGGATTTGAAAATACCCTTTATACTTTCTTTTCAGATTGCTTTTTCGAGTCCTTTTCATTTTATGCTTTGCTTTTCCACCGGTTGAAATTTTATTATGGTTACCTTTTCGACTTGTTTTCGTCTTCTAGTCGCTTTTTGAACCGATTCAAGCCCCTTTTTTCTCCCTTTTTGATCGTGGTCAAACATTTTGACCTCTACTTCAATCTCTTGTCCGTTTATATCCCTGATTTGAAGTTCCTGAAGTGGTTTTTGTTCAACCATAAAATGGTTTTTAGCGCCATTTTCCGCGGTTTTTCCCATTTCTTTTTCAATCCGCGCAGGTGGGTTCAACCTTACCGCTACATCAAAACTTCTTTCTACGAAGATAGTGTCAAAAAAGGGGGATTTTCACAATTTGGTTTTTATAAATGTGAAAGCGATGGAAAAGAACGGACCTCTTTCACATATCCCCTTTCTTTAATCACTTTTTATAAAATGATTGAAGGAAAACTTTCTTTGTTTAGAAAAAGCAAGCTACTGCCCGATAGGGATAGATTGTACACCCTTTGGGTTTTACGAAATGACAAGAAAAGGGCCAGTCTGAACAAGGAATTAAGAAAAAGAGTACAGAAGCTACAAAGCGGATCTCCTTTTAGGGATGCATTTGACATACGGAGAAAGCTCTTTCAATTCAAATACACTCCGAAAGCTTTGCGATCAATTTCTGAGACCTTGTTTGACCAAATGCACCCATCGGGAGGAAAAAAAAGGGAAAATGACCCCGTCTGGGATGGACCTTCTCGCGGAGCTTTTTGGTATAACCATAAATTCACGAAAACAGCAGCGGAACAGAGGGTTGACGAGGAAGAGCACCTGCAAACAATGTGGTTTTTTTTTAAAGACTTGAGACCTTTAAATCAGAAAGAGCAGTATTTGATACTCGAACGCGAGAAAGAGGAACGGGAAAGCCGGCCAAAACAAAAGCTTAGACGGCAAGTTTTCGAAAAGAGTCTATTAGGGAAAACTTTGAGAATACTTAAAAAAGAGGCTCCTTATAAGATTTTGCTAAAGTTAAAGAAAAAGACAAAGAAAGGAACATTGACAAACAAACAAAAGAAGGCTTGCCGCTTGAATCGGATTTTCACTAGAATTTTGGTTCTGAATTCTAATTTGAGACCAAGTTCAAAAAGAAACCTTTATTCCTATCCAAACCCATTTTTAGATAAAATAAACAAAATACGTCGAAATCGTAACACGGTATACGACATTATGAATACCTACTATCAGGGTTTGAGCGGGTTCACACATAAAGACATTCCGAAAATGCGCAAAAAATATCAAAAATACCGTAAGTTTCAGCTGAAACTACGGACAATCATTAAAAAAGTTCCTCGGTGGGAATACAACATCGATGAGGAAAAAAAAGATTATAGTGAATACACGATAAGAAATGACGATGTAGTATCCGAAGACGTCTATTTGCGTACAAGAAAAGCCAAATTTAGGGTATTTCGAACCAAAGTCTGGAAATACTATGAGCGACATGAGAAACGTGAACTGAAGCAATGGTATTTTTACCGTTACGCTAAGATCACGCATTTTCGTCGCAATATGGTCAAAGGTGCGGACCGTACCCAAAGGCGAAAAGTAACGATTTGTGGGTGGTATGAACACCGGGCCCAGTCGCCCCTTTTTTTGCCCAAACGAAGGAAAACCCTTTTACTCATTCTGCTCACTTTAGATATCTTTGAGCTTATGAAAAAAGTTTCTAGATTTCTACTACGGGAATACGGGTTTAAAGTGAGAGTTAAGCGTATATCCCAAAGTATAAACCGAATTTGGAAGAAACTGTGGAATCTGCCAGATTCTCAAAAGAGTGCTATAGAGGCTGCTATAGAAGCAGAAAACGAACTACAAGGGCTCAGGGAAGACGAAGAAGACAAAAAAGAAGCAGGGAATGCCTTAGAAGTAGAAGAATGGCAGGAGCGCCGAGAGGCGCATGAGATCCGAGCCATTTGTATAGCTGAGACGTGGGAACTCCTTCAATCGGGTCATGCAATAAGATCTCTGATACTATTAATCCAATCGTTTTTAAGGAAAAATGTGATCTTTCCTTTATTGATAATAGCTAAAAATATGGCTCGTATACTCTTATTTCAAAGTCCCGAATTGTTTCAGGATTTCGCGGATTTAAAGAAGGAAACTCACACCTTGTGCGATTTTGGTGGTATTCCACTTGACGAGTCACAAGACCCAATAGGGTGGTTCACAGATGGTTGTCAGATAAGGATCCACTTTCCTTTTGAGTGGAAACCTTGGCGAGAACCCGATCAAAGCAAAGAGAGCAGTGTGGCAGAGGATTTTTATTTAACCGTTTTTGGAAGAATAACTACTATTCCTTTTGGTACGGCTCGCAAACCCTATCCATTTTTTAAAACCGTTTTTGAAGAACTAAAGAAAAAAAAAGCTTCTCAAGAACTCAAAAACCTACTCACAAGTGTAATTAGAAAGTTGCAAAAGAAGGGTTTTTTGAAGTTTAAAAGAGAAGGGTTTCTTCGAAAAGGTCTTTTAGCTTTTCAAAAAAAAGGCTTTCAATCCAAGCTGCTAAAGGGCGTAAAAGTAAAAAAAAGAACAAATTTGAAAAAAGGGCCACAATCTAAATTAACAAAAAAGAAAAAAGAAAGGAAAGTGGATAAAACAAGCACAATCATAAATGAAATAGAAAGGCTTATAAAAGAAAAGAAAAAAAGACTTTTCATTATTCAAACAAGCATTAGTTCGACCAAAACCAGTTCTCATTCTAAAATCTCAGAAGCACTACGAAGGGTTTCTAAAATATTCAAAAGAAGAAAGGCACGATTCATTCGTAAATCTAAAATTTTTAGAAAATTGATCATTGAATGGATATACGTGAAAATACTTTTCGATTTGAAAAAGAGATTTCTAGATGAAATAAATAAGAAAAGGAGTAGTCTGAAAATGGTTGCACAGTTTTTTTATAAATTCAAAAAAAAAAGAAAAAACAAAATGATTGGCAAGGGCATTAAAGGCATTAATAAAAAGAAAAGAACAAAAAGCCGTTTTATTTCAACTATAAAAAAACATACTTTTAATTTGAGAAATAGTCAAATTAGTAATAGTCAAAAAACCATTGTTTTTGACTTATCCTCTCTGTCACAAGCATATGTATTTTTTAAATTATCACAAACGGAGAAGTCTTCTTTTAGAGTATCTAAATTCCGTAATTTGAAAAATTTTAGACTTGGGATGAATCGATGGAAAGAATGGTTAAGAGGCCATTTTGACTACTATCTTTTATCTGACATTAGATGGTCCAGATTAGAAGCACAAAAATGGCGAAATAAAATGAATCAATGTCGCACGGCTGAAAATCACAATTTCAAGAAAGGGGATTTATATGAAGTAGACTCATTGCCGATTAACCCACAAAAATTGAAATTTAAAAAGCACCTTAGATATGATCTTTTAGCATATAGCTTCCTTAATGCTGAATATAAGAAGGATCCCTATGTCATAGCGCCATCATTAGTAAATAATAAACACACCGCAATTGCACATCTTTACAACCTACACAAAGATAGCCTTGTGGATATGCTGACAAGTAACTATCAAAATTTGCGCGATTCCATGGAAAAGCACCCTTTGTTGGATATGCATATGGACGTTAATAGGACGGCACTGCGTAGGCGGATGACTTATAATCAGATACGATTTGATGTTGAAGATAAGAAAAAAGGATCTAAGGTGGTGGATAAGGTCGCTATTGATTCTTGGGTAACTGGACAGAATAGGGTGCTCCCGGACGGGTGGTTACCGAAGGAGCACCTCGATGATTTGGAGTTGGTAGAGTCCGCAACTCTTGCCCTAGAAACCATACGGCACCACAACTATTTCTCTGTTTACGCCTTATTTTGGCCTAAGTTTGATAGGCATGGGCTAGACAAGTTTGTTCGGTATGAAAAGTCGTATGATAAAAGACGTACCCCGATTTTCAAAAAACAAAAAAGCATGGATAAGCGAAAAAAAGACTTGGCTGCTAGAAAAAAAAAACTTTCGGGGAGGGCCCAAGCGATAAAGATTGCTCAACGAGAGTTTGACCTGAGTTTGATACTAGAACCTGAAGAAGTTGAAAAAATCGACAATAAGAACTTTTTTGATTGGATGGGGTTAAATAATGAAAACGAACTAGAAGAACTAATGGAACGCAATAATGATGAAAAGAAAAGTTCTTTCCTAGGATCGAGTTTTTTTCTCTTCCCAGAATTTATCCAACTTTATAATTTACTAAATCTTTATGCGAAAGCGGAGTGGACCACGCCGATTCATTCTTTTTTGCAAAATCGAAAGATACGTTCGCGCTCCTCTTACGCGGATTTAAAGGTTGAGGTTGAAGGAGCGAACTGGTACATGTACGACAAAAAGGAATGGCCGGCGAAAGCACCTTGGGACTCGAACAGGGCCCGACGTCGTCGTCGACATCGCAGGGCGTTATTGAACCTAGGGAGAAAAGACCCTAGGAAGGAAACGACTTTGGACATTATGATAGATCCTAATGAGAGAGAAAGGGCTTATGCTGAGGCGATATCCGAAATTAAGGCCGAAGAACAAAAGAAAATAGACGAAGAATACGAAGAAGAAAAGGAAAAAAAGAAAAAAAAGAAAAAAGAACAAGGAAAGGCCTTTGACGAAACAAGCTACAGAAAAAAACACAAAAAAAGATTTGCTCGGGTGAGTACATTGAAACCGATAAAGTATTCAAGGTTTCGAAAGACGGCGCTGAAGGATCTAAAAGAGTCGAATTATTTTCGGTATCAAGTGCACTATAGCCTACGTTATTTGATAGCCGACTATCTTACTAATGTTACACGCACAAGCCAAGTTACCAATAAAGCAACTAACCCGAAGCTACTTATTGTTTTCATTAAAGATCTTATAGAAATGAGTCAATTTGGAATCATGGGAACTACTCAAAATCAACTTCCAACCTTGCAAGATATCCTAAAAATGGGGTATCTCGTTCTGAACCCCATTCGTACCTTTAAAAGATTGAGGTGGGAGCGCATTACGTATGAAATCCTAGCGATTTCCCTGATTCATAAGAATCAATTCCAAAAATTGGCCTACACTCCGGGTCCGGACAATAAAAGAGACCCTTGTCTGGAGATAGGTGTGAACAAAGTGAAGCAAACTACATATAAGGTCCGCAAGGGGCGCAAGGTAGTAGAATCGTTGAGCGTACGAAGACTGACAGTTAAGAGGTGTTGGGGACTGCGTGTGTCTTATGGGAAATTTGGGTGTCCTAGGTCTTTCTGGACCAAATTGATTCGATATTTAGTTCACCCATTCGCAATCCCATTGAAAGCCAAAGGACGTGGAAAGAAACAGAGAAAGCGGTCTCCTTGGTCTTATGAGAGATTATTTGGTCTATTCAACTGGAAAACCGAAGTACGTCCAAAGAAAAAGAGAAAGCGGACTCCTTGGTCTTATGAAAGAGTATTTGGTCAATTCCACGCAGACCAGATGAGGTTCTTTTATAAGATAGGTGTTTGCGGCAAGTTCAAGCGCGAATGCACAGCTATCCTTCTAAGCCTTCTAACTGACCCTAAGCATGCGAACGACAGAATCAAAAAGCTTATTCTTTTGGACGAGGGAGTGCCAGATACGCTTGTCGAAAAGGGTCTGCTTGTTCCTGAAAATCTTTTATCCCCCAGACGCCGCAGACAATTGAGAATTTTAAATGAACTAAATAAAAAAAAGAAAAAAGAGAAAAGAATCCCTAAAACAAAATTAACCCGCTACACCAAACTTCTTAAAGAAACTGGACGTATGGATTTGAACCTACTATTGAGAGAACTAGACGAACGAGAAAAGAGACAAGGAGAGGAACGACTAAATCTAGTTCAAAAGAAAGAAAGAGAACAAGAAGAACTACGCAAGAAAGAAGAAGAAAGCAAAGAATTAAATAGAATCAGAAAGAAACTAATGAGATTAAAGTTTTTTCTTTGGCCGAATTATCGACTCGAAGACTTAGCTTGTATGAATCGCTATTGGTTTGATACTACTAATGGCAGCCGTTTCAGTATGTTAAGGATCCGAGTATATCCACGATTGAAAACCCGTTAATCTTCCAGTTTGACTAGAATACCCATACCATTATAATGGATTGTTTTACATTCCAGGTGTACCCCATGAAATATAGAAATGGCTCAACAAAAGCTTCTTTCTTTTGTTGAGCCATTGTTTGATTTTTAGATTTTCATTTGAATATTCCAATTTTTCTCTTTTGTTTATCTTGTGTAAGTGGAGAAAGAAATAGACTCTTATTTTGTATCCCGAGCCGAATCCAATTTCAATTTGAATGAATTGTTGATTCATTTTTGATTTTCAAAAATGAGAAGTTCATAACGAAATGAATATTTTATTATATAAAAAATGGATCAATTCAAAAAGAACTAGGATTCTTATTACTGATCAGTCAAATTCATTTTTTAAAAAAAGAAAAGATAAGGAAACCTTGTTTTATGGTAAAAACTCCATTAATTTCAGTTATCTCGCAAGAAGAAAAAGAAAAGAATAGAGGGTCCGTTGAATTTCAAGTATTTTGTTTTAACAAGAAAATAGACAAAATTTCTTCCCATTTGAAATTGCACAGAAAGGACTATTTATCTCAGAGAGGTCTACATAAAATTTTGGGAAAACGCAATCGTCTGCTGTCTTATTTGTCAAAGAAAAATAGAGTACGTTATAAAGAATTAATAAATAGGTTGAATATTCGCGAGTCAAAAACTCGTTCAATTTGAAATGTTATTTTCAATTATTTGCTTTATTAGATTTTTGCATTTGGATGAATGTCTTTTCGTTTTCGGCAATTCATGAAAGAAAAAATCGAGGAAAAACTTATGACTATACCAGCTACAAGAAAAGACCTCATGATAGTCAATATGGGCCCTCACCACCCATCAATGCACGGTGTTCTTCGGCTCATCCTTACTCTAGATGGTGAAGATGTTATCGACTGTGAACCCGTATTGGGTTATTTACACAGAGGGATGGAAAAAATTGCGGAAAATCGAACTATTATACAATATCTGCCTTATGTAACACGTTGGGATTATTTGGCTACTATGTTCACAGAAGTAATAACTGTAAATGCCCCAGAGCAATTGGGAAATATTCAAGTACCTAAAAGGGCTGGCTATATCAGAACAATTATGCTCGAATTAAGTCGTATAGCTTCTCATCTATTATGGCTTGGACCCTTTATGGCCGATATTGGCGCACAAACCCCCTTTTTTTATATTTTCAGAGAAAGAGAATTAATATATGATCTGTTTGAAGCAGCCACCGGTATGAGAATGATGCATAATTATTTTCGTATCGGAGGAGTTGCAGCCGATCTACCTCATGGCTGGATAGATAAATGCTTGGATTTCTGTAATTATTTTTTAACAGGACTTGCTGAATATGAAAAGCTTATTACGCGGAATCCTATTTTTTTAGAGCGAGTAGAGGGAATAGGCATTATTGGTAAAGAAGAAGCAATAAATTGGGGTTTATCAGGACCAATGCTACGAGCTTCCGGAATGCAATGGGATCTTCGTAAAATCGAGAATTCTGAATGTTACAAAAAATTCGATTGGGAGGTTCAGTGGCAAAAAGAAGGAGATTCATTAGCTCGCTATTTAGTCCGAATCGGTGAAATGAGGGAATCCATAAAAATTATTCAACAGGCTCTGGAAGGAATTCCGGGAGGTCCTTATGAGAATTTAGAAATTCGATGTTTTGATAGAGAAAGGTATCCAGAATGGGGCGGTTTTGAATATCGATTCATTAGTAAAAAACCTTCTCCTACTTTTGAATTGCCGAAACAAGAACTTTATGTGAGAGTTGAAGCCCCAAAAGGAGAATTGGGAGTTTTTATGATAGGAGATCGGAGCAGCTTTCCTTGGAGATGGAAAATACGTCCACCGGGTTTTATGAATTTGCAAATTCTTCCTCAGTTAGTTAAAAGAATGAAATTGGCTGATATTATGACAATACTAGGTAGCATAGATATCATTATGGGAGAAGTTGATCGTTGAGATGATAATTGATACACCAGAAGTACAAGATATCAATTCTTTTTCCAGATTCGAATCCCTACAAGAGATATATGGGATCGTCTGGATGCTTGTCCCTATTTTCACCCTTGTAGTGGGAATCACAATAGGTGTATTAGTAATTGTGTGGTTAGAAAGAGAAATATCCGCGGGGATACAACAACGTATTGGGCCTGAATACGCCGGTCCTTTCGGAATTCTTCAAGCTCTAGCAGATGGGACAAAACTGCTTTTGAAAGAGAACCTTCTTCCATCTAGAGGGGATAGCCCTTTGTTCAGTATTGGCCCATCCATGGCAGTTATATCAATTCTTCTAAGTTATTCAGTAATTCCTTTTAGCTATCGCCTTGTTTTAGCTGATCTAAATGTTGGTGTTTTTTTATGGATTGCCATTTCAAGTATTGCTCCCATTGGACTTCTTATGTCAGGATATGGATCAAATAATAAATATTCCTTTTTAGGTGGTCTACGAGCTGCCGCTCAATCAATTAGTTATGAAATACCATTAACTCTATGTGTGTTGTCAATATCTCTACGTGTGATTCGTTAAAACAGAAACCCGCATTCGGGTTGAGGAACTAAACCAGATAGTTATATGAGTGAAAGAAAACAGCTTCTATTCTATAGTCTAAAATGAGAAATTGGCAGTAAAAAACGGAGTCTCATTTCCTATGTACAAGAGGTAAGCGGAAGTAAACATTAAGGGAAAGGGCCCTTGCCCCAAGATTGGTTGAGTAGTCATCCTGGCTTGAAGCGGGCTCAAAAGATCAACCGGATACGGTTTTCCTTACCCTTTCTGCCTATTCCCTCATATCTATTACCATAACAATACCAAATGGGGAGCTCCTTTCAAATGAGTGGATAGTTAGGAACACCAAAATACATAAAGGATTGGTAATGGAGATTTTGTAAATTGTCCAAAAGGAAAGGACATTGTTACATAACATAAAAAGAAGATTAATTGGGGGCTTTAAGTTGGTAGAAATGATCAAGCAGTACTCCTCGCAATTCCGACCTAGAGTATGCTCCGATCCACCGATTCAATAAATAACTATCAGGAACGAAATAATCCTTTATTCACTTTTTTGAAACCCCCCTTTAGTTTAGAAAATAAAAAAAAGTCTTGGAACTCACTACGTTAATCTAGACAATTAAAGATAAATAGGTTATCATACTTTCGAGTAAGCCGCTATGGTGAAATTGGTAGACACGCTGCTCTTAGGAAGCAGTGCTAAAGCATCTCGGTTCGAGTCCGAGTAGCGGCATATGATTTTCTATTCGAGATCAAAAAAAACCTAAAAATATTTTTTTATTTATTGGAATAAATTCCATTTCCGATTTCCATTTCTTATATTTTAATTGGAGGAACCCTCACTTTTCTTATTTGTATGATCTTTTTGACTTTAGAGCACATATTGACGCATATATGTTTTTCGGTTGTTGTAATTGTAATTACAATTCATTTAATAACTTTATTGGTCCATGAAATTGTAGAACTACAAAATTCGTCAGAAAAGGGCATGCTAGTTACTTTGTTCTCTATAACCGGATTATTAATAACTCGTTGGGTTTATTCAGGGCATTTCCCATTAAGTAATTTATATGAATCATTAATCTTTCTTTCATGGAATTTCTCCATTATTAATATGCTTCCGTATTTGAAAAAGTTTCAAAATCATTTAAGCGCAATAACCTCACCAAGTACTCTTTTTATCCAAGGCTTTTCTACTTCAGGTCTTTTAACTCAAATGCAGCAACCCAAAATCTTAGTGCCCGCTCTCCACTCCCAGTGGTTAATGATGCACGTAAGTACGATGATATTGAGTTATGCATCTCTTTTGTGTGGATCGCTATTATCAATAGCTCTATTAGTCATTACATTTCGAAAAAGTAGAAGGGTGGTTAGTAAAAGAAATTTTTTATTAAATGGGTTCTTTTCCAATATCCAATACATAAATGAAAGAGAGGAGATTTTACTAAAAACTCCTTTTCCTTCTTCTATAAATTATTACAAGTCTAACTTGCTTCAACAATTTGATTCTTGGAGTTATCGTATAATTAGTCTAGGATTTCTCTTTTTAACCATAGGAATTCTTTCGGGAGCAGTCTGGGCTAATGAGGCATGGGGGTCGTATTGGAGTTGGGACCCAAAGGAAACTTGGGCGTTTATTACTTGGACGATATTTGCGATTTATTTACATATTCGAGAAAAGAAAAACTCGGAAGGTGTAAATTCCGCAATTGTGGCTTCTATTGGCTTTCTTATAATTTGGATATGCTATTTCGGAATTAATATATTAAAAATAGGATTACATAGTTATGGTTCATTTCCAATTTAATAGAATGAAATTGAAGGTTTTTAATGAGAAATAGAAAACCAGATTGTCGAAGCAAAGGGCTTGTAGAAATATAAGAAAACGTCGTAAAAGCCGTTGAGAACCATTCGAATAACTACACATAATTTGATTCAAATGGTTTTTACAAGGGCTAAGGATGTCTGATTACAAATCCATTTTTTCTTTTTGCTTAACTTGAAATTAAGGCAAAAAGACGCTTTTTTAATTGTGCGAGTCCAACAAAAATGTGACTTTGATATAGGATTTCGTTTTTGACTTTTTTGTTTTATTTCTGAAAGCTATCTATAAAAAAAATTTGATACAATCAATTCAACCTTGTCAACCGACAATGAGAGAAGAAAATCGGGATAAAGACCCATACCTATTACGGGTAAAAGCATAGAAATCGAAACAAATAACTCTCGCGGACCAGAATCAAAAAAATAGGAGTTTGGGGCATTAAAAAGCCTGTAACCATAGAACATTTGGCGTAACATAGATAGTGAATAAATCGGAGTTAATATCATTCCAATTGCCATTACAAAAGTAATTATTATTTTCGGTATTAATAGAAATTTTTGGCTGTTGATTATTCCAAAAAAGACTATCAATTCTGCAACAAAACCACTCATGCCCGGTAATGCAAGGGAAGCCATCGATAAGATACTGAACATCGTAAATATTTTCGGAATGGCGACGGCCATTCCACCCATTTCATCGAAAAAACCAATACGTATTCTATCATAACTCGTCCCTGCCAAGAAAAAAAGCGCAGCACCAATAAATCCATGAGAGATTATTTGTAAAAGAGCTCCACTGAGTCCCACATCCGTTATAGAGCCAATTCCTATAATTATGAAACCCATATGAGATACAGAGGAGTAGGCTATTCTTTTTTTTAAATTACGTTGACCAAGAGATGTCGAAGCTGCATAAACTATTTGGATTGCGCCTATTATAATGAAGTAGGGGGCAAATATCGAATGCGCATGGGGCAATAATTCCATATTGATCCGAACCAATCCATAAGCTCCCATTTTTAATAAGATTCCGGCTAGAAGCATACAAGTACTGTAATGGGCCTCTCCATGAGTGTCTGGTAACCATGTATGTAAGGGTATGATCGGTGATTTGACAGCAAAAGCAATAAGAAAGCCGATATAGAAGATTATTTCTAGTGCGGCAGGATACGATCTATGAGCTAATATTTCAAAATTGAATGTTGGCTCGTTAGAACCGTATAACCCGATACCTAGAACGCCTATTAATAAAAATATGGAACTTCCTGCAGTGTACAAAATAAACTTTGTAGATGAATACAGGCGTTTCTTTCCCCCCCACATGGATAAAAGTAAATAAACGGGAATTAACTCTAGCTCCCACATTAGGAAAAAAAGCAAAAGATCCTGAGAAGAAAATGATCCTATTTGACCACTGTACATTGCTAACATCATGAAATGGAATAATCGGGAATCTCGAGTAATGGGCCAAGCCGCTAACGTAGCCAAAGTGGTGATAAATCCCGTCAGTAAAATGGGTCCGAGGGAGAGTCCATCTATTCCCAATCTCCAGTCAAAATGAAAAAAAAGGATCCATTTAGAATCCTCCACCAGTTGGATTAATGGATCGTCCAATTGGAAATGATAACAGAATGCATAGGCCGTTAGAAGGAGTTCTAGTGAACAGACGCACAAAGTATACCATTTAGTTACTTTATTTCCTCTATGAGGGAGAAAGAAAATCAAAGAACCCGCTGAAATCGGAAAAATAACAATTATTGTTAACCAAGGAAAATAATTCATGGTAAAGACAAAATAAACTTGGACCATAAAACCCATGCTCAAAAATAGAATCTATTAATCTTCTCTTTTTTTTCGAGTACGGGTTTTGGCGGTAAAAAAAGAAGAAAAATGTATTCAATTCAACTGGGGTTTTCCCAAAGGTATTAATAAGCTAGACCCATACTTCGAGTTGTTTCATGCCATAAATAAACCCGAACACTTAAGAAATCTGTTGGACAGGCGGATTCACATCTTTTACATCCGACACAGTCCTCTGTTCTTGGAGCGGAAGCAATTTGCTTAGCTTTACATCCGTCCCAGGGTATCATTTCTAATACATCTGTAGGGCAGGCTCTGACACATTGAGTACACCCTATACATGTATCATAAATTTTTACTGAGTGTGACATGGGGTCTATAATTGTTTATACGTCATAAATTTTCGATCTAGTCAATTCGTTTGGAAATAACGGATATATTTCGTCACCAGATGAATCAATGATTTATCATAATTTTTCAACCTACTACTTTTGGTCGTAAAAAAGGGCCCAAGAGACTTTGCTTTGATTTCCTCTGTTTTCGCAAATAGAATCTAGGTCACATATCATACATACCAACTTCAATTAATGAATGAGAAAATATGAATTATCTAATTCATACTACTTATTCAATAAATTCGATTGATTAATACGAATTGATTTTTTGTTACGATAAATTGACGAAAGAATAGCCGGTCCAATAGCTGCTTCAGCGGCTGCAATGGCTATAACAAAAAGGGAGAAAATGTCACCTTTTAGTTGGCGACTATCAAAAAAATAAGAAAATGTTACAAAATTTAAATTAACCCCATTCAGCATAAGTTCAAGAGACATAAGAGCCCTAATCATATTCCGACTCGTAATCAATCCATAGATACCAATAGAAAATAAAAAAGAACTCAAAACAAGGACATGTTCGAGTATCATTGAAGAGCTCCTTATCCATTTGAATTCATTTCAATAGCGACAAGAATGCAACAGATTCGATTCTTTTTAATGCTACTAAAAACAATTATGAAACAAAGGAAATATGTCGAAAAAATATATTTTACATTTTTTAAAATAAAAAAAAAAGAATGAAAAGTCTTCATGCAGAATTCAAAGCAGATAGATATGATAAAACAGAAGAGCATTTCACTTCGAATTTTTGTTGTTTTGCCTGTTAGATTAGAAATGAAAAAGTTTTTTTACTGACGAGCCACAGAAATTGCACCTAACAAAGCAACTAAAAGAATTATAGAAATGAGTTCAAATGGAAGAAAAAAATCTGTTGATAAATGAATTCCAAGCTGTTGACTATTACTTATAAAATCTTTCTCTATAATCTGGTTTGATCTTGTAGTCCAAATAATCCCATACCAGGATGTATTTAGAATAGTAGTAGTTAGTGAAAGAAAAAGAATTGTAGAAATTAGTGAAGTAAGCCCATCCCCAAAAGTCCAAAGAGGACTATCTTTGTAATATTCTGAACCATTTATGAACATCACAGCAAATATTATTAAAACGTTTATAGCTCCTACGTAAATAAGGAGCTGTGCAGCAGCTACAAAAAAGGAGTTTGATAGAATATAAAATAAAGATATACAAATAAAAACAAATCCCAAAGAAAAGGCAGAATAAATAGGGTTGGTAAGTAATACGACCCCTACACTCCCTAATATAAGACTTGATCCCAGAAATACTAAAAGAAAATCGTGTATTGGTCCGATCAAATCCATTATATATAATAAATAGAAATCTTTTTCATGACCTTATTGACCCCACCAGGAAAACTTTTACGACACCAACCCATTAAGATTTAATTACAATTTTAATTAGTGTGAATTGCCGTAGGTCGAATAATTCGACAACCCCCCACTCTATATTATATTTCGAATAAAGAAAGGGTATGTTAATAAACTTAAAATCCAAACGAAGCCAGGGTTCTTACTAACCAATCAAGAGTTCCTGTTTGTCCTTATTGAACAAGAAAAAAAGACCGGATTCTTTATTCTTTTAGGCCAAATATGAACTTTAGTAATTGGAATTTTTTTAATTAAAAAGGGGTTTATCCACTTTTGATTTTAGGTGAATTCAAAATGGTTCGGATTGTATAATCCTCAATTACTGGCATTGGTAAACGACCCATAGCTGTTTGATTATAATTCAATTCGTGACGATCATAGGTTGAAAGTTCATATTCTTCGGTCATGGATAAACAATTTGTTGGACAATACTCAACGCAATTACCACAAAATATACAAATTCCAAAATCAATACTGTAATTAAGTAAGCGTTTCTTTCGAATATCAGTTTCAAATTTCCAATCAACAACAGGTAGATCTATAGGACATACACGAACACATACTTCACACGCAATGCATTTATCAAATTCAAAATGGATTCGACCGCGAAAACGCTCCGATGTAATTAATTTTTCATAGGGATATTGAATAGTTACAGGGAAACGATTTGCGTGGGATAAGGTAATCACCAAACTTTGACCAATGTACCTTGCGGCTCGTACTGTTTGTTGACCATAATTCATGAATCCAGTTACCATAGAGAACATATCGTGAATATCACTGAATAATTTTACCTTTCTTTCTCTTGTTTCATACACACCGTGAAGATAGAATATTCTAGTGCTTTTTTATTTCCCTTACAGCGAAAAGAGTTGAGAAGAAGTTGTTAATAATAAATTACCGAGAGAAATAGGTAAAAGAAATTTCCACCCAAAATTTAATAGTTGGTCCATTCTTAGCCTAGGTAAAGTCCATCTTGTTATGATAGAAATAAACAAGAAAAAAAAAGTTTTAGCTAATGTAATAAAAAGTGTGAGTGTTGTTCTAAAGATTCCACCCGTGTTATTTATTTCAAATAATGAAGGAAAGTCTATGTAAGGAATAGAAAGATTCCAACCGCCCAAATAAAGAATTGTTACAAATAAGGAAGAAACTAATAAATTTAAATAGGAAGTAACGTAAAATAAAGCAAACTTTATACCAGAATATTCGGTTTGATAGCCGGCTACTAACTCTTCCTCTGCTTCTGGTAAATCAAAGGGTAATCTTTCGCATTCGGCTAGAGAAGCAATTAGAAAAATAAGAAACCCTATAGGTTGACGCCACAAATTCCACCCCCAAAAACCATATTTTGACTGCGCCTCAATTATATCAACCGTACTTGAACTATTAGAAAATTCTAGTCGGCAAAATCATCACTATTCCCATCGCTATTACAGAACCGTACGTGAGATTTTTTTACCTCATACGGCTCCTCAAGGGCCTTAAATAAATTGAAGTACCAAGTCAAGTCCTTTTTATCTGGCTCTATTTGTAGGCTAGATAAACTTTTTAAAAATCTATTGAAAGGTCCCGAATTAGACCAAAGGAATTCTGTCTACTAAAAACGAAAAGAAATAATAAAGGGAAAAAGTACTTCTGAATTGATCTCATCCTTTAATATTTCCGTTTTGCTTTCTTGAGTAATAGCTGAATCCTTGAATAAAATACCCCGTCTCAAGATATACACAAATATTCCGACCCAGGGTTTTCGATTACGAAAGTGGTTTTACATTATTTTCGTTAAGTTCAGGACTTGAATAATGGCACGAGTTCTATCTTTCTAAAATTAGAATTTCAATAAAAAGAGACAAAATGGACTTTTTTCTTTCTATTGTAATGTATTGAAATTCTAGTCTTACTCTTTTTTTTCGTTTTCCTATTCTTCTTTCTTTCTAAAGGGGGGTTTCAAAAAAGTGAATAAAGGATTATTTCGTTCCTGATAGTTATTTATTGAATCGGTGGATCGGAGCATACTCTAGGTCGGAATTGCGAGGAGTACTGCTTGATCATTTCTACCAACTTAAAGCCCCCAATTAATCTTCTTTTTATGTTATGTAACAATGTCCTTTCCTTTTGGACAATTTACAAAATCTCCATTACCAATCCTTTATGTATTTTGGTGTTCCTAACTATCCACTCATTTGAAAGGAGCTCCCCATTTGGTATTGTTATGGTAATAGATATGAGGGAATAGGCAGAAAGGGTAAGGAAAACCGTATCCGGTTGATCTTTTGAGCCCGCTTCAAGCCAGGATGACTACTCAACCAATCTTGGGGCAAGGGCCCTTTCCCTTAATGTTTACTTCCGCTTACCTCTTGTACATAGGAAATGAGACTCCGTTTTTTACTGCCAATTTCTCATTTTAGACTATAGAATAGAAGCTGTTTTCTTTCACTCATATAACTATCTGGTTTAGTTCCTCAACCCGAATGCGGGTTTCTGTTTTAACGAATCACACGTAGAGATATTGACAACACACATAGAGTTAATGGTATTTCATAACTAATTGATTGAGCGGCAGCTCGTAGACCACCTAAAAAGGAATATTTATTATTTGATCCATATCCTGACATAAGAAGTCCAATGGGAGCAATACTTGAAATGGCAATCCATAAAAAAACACCAACATTTAGATCAGCTAAAACAAGGCGATAGCTAAAAGGAATTACTGAATAACTTAGAAGAATTGATATAACTGCCATGGATGGGCCAATACTGAACAAAGGGCTATCCCCTCTAGATGGAAGAAGGTTCTCTTTCAAAAGCAGTTTTGTCCCATCTGCTAGAGCTTGAAGAATTCCGAAAGGACCGGCGTATTCAGGCCCAATACGTTGTTGTATCCCCGCGGATATTTCTCTTTCTAACCACACAATTACTAATACACCTATTGTGATTCCCACTACAAGGGTGAAAATAGGGACAAGCATCCAGACGATCCCATATATCTCTTGTAGGGATTCGAATCTGGAAAAAGAATTGATATCTTGTACTTCTGGTGTATCAATTATCATCTCAACGATCAACTTCTCCCATAATGATATCTATGCTACCTAGTATTGTCATAATATCAGCCAATTTCATTCTTTTAACTAACTGAGGAAGAATTTGCAAATTCATAAAACCCGGTGGACGTATTTTCCATCTCCAAGGAAAGCTGCTCCGATCTCCTATCATAAAAACTCCCAATTCTCCTTTTGGGGCTTCAACTCTCACATAAAGTTCTTGTTTCGGCAATTCAAAAGTAGGAGAAGGTTTTTTACTAATGAATCGATATTCAAAACCGCCCCATTCTGGATACCTTTCTCTATCAAAACATCGAATTTCTAAATTCTCATAAGGACCTCCCGGAATTCCTTCCAGAGCCTGTTGAATAATTTTTATGGATTCCCTCATTTCACCGATTCGGACTAAATAGCGAGCTAATGAATCTCCTTCTTTTTGCCACTGAACCTCCCAATCGAATTTTTTGTAACATTCAGAATTCTCGATTTTACGAAGATCCCATTGCATTCCGGAAGCTCGTAGCATTGGTCCTGATAAACCCCAATTTATTGCTTCTTCTTTACCAATAATGCCTATTCCCTCTACTCGCTCTAAAAAAATAGGATTCCGCGTAATAAGCTTTTCATATTCAGCAAGTCCTGTTAAAAAATAATTACAGAAATCCAAGCATTTATCTATCCAGCCATGAGGTAGATCGGCTGCAACTCCTCCGATACGAAAATAATTATGCATCATTCTCATACCGGTGGCTGCTTCAAACAGATCATATATTAATTCTCTTTCTCTGAAAATATAAAAAAAGGGGGTTTGTGCGCCAATATCGGCCATAAAGGGTCCAAGCCATAATAGATGAGAAGCTATACGACTTAATTCGAGCATAATTGTTCTGATATAGCCAGCCCTTTTAGGTACTTGAATATTTCCCAATTGCTCTGGGGCATTTACAGTTATTACTTCTGTGAACATAGTAGCCAAATAATCCCAACGTGTTACATAAGGCAGATATTGTATAATAGTTCGATTTTCCGCAATTTTTTCCATCCCTCTGTGTAAATAACCCAATACGGGTTCACAGTCGATAACATCTTCACCATCTAGAGTAAGGATGAGCCGAAGAACACCGTGCATTGATGGGTGGTGAGGGCCCATATTGACTATCATGAGGTCTTTTCTTGTAGCTGGTATAGTCATAAGTTTTTCCTCGATTTTTTCTTTCATGAATTGCCGAAAACGAAAAGACATTCATCCAAATGCAAAAATCTAATAAAGCAAATAATTGAAAATAACATTTCAAATTGAACGAGTTTTTGACTCGCGAATATTCAACCTATTTATTAATTCTTTATAACGTACTCTATTTTTCTTTGACAAATAAGACAGCAGACGATTGCGTTTTCCCAAAATTTTATGTAGACCTCTCTGAGATAAATAGTCCTTTCTGTGCAATTTCAAATGGGAAGAAATTTTGTCTATTTTCTTGTTAAAACAAAATACTTGAAATTCAACGGACCCTCTATTCTTTTCTTTTTCTTCTTGCGAGATAACTGAAATTAATGGAGTTTTTACCATAAAACAAGGTTTCCTTATCTTTTCTTTTTTTAAAAAATGAATTTGACTGATCAGTAATAAGAATCCTAGTTCTTTTTGAATTGATCCATTTTTTATATAATAAAATATTCATTTCGTTATGAACTTCTCATTTTTGAAAATCAAAAATGAATCAACAATTCATTCAAATTGAAATTGGATTCGGCTCGGGATACAAAATAAGAGTCTATTTCTTTCTCCACTTACACAAGATAAACAAAAGAGAAAAATTGGAATATTCAAATGAAAATCTAAAAATCAAACAATGGCTCAACAAAAGAAAGAAGCTTTTGTTGAGCCATTTCTATATTTCATGGGGTACACCTGGAATGTAAAACAATCCATTATAATGGTATGGGTATTCTAGTCAAACTGGAAGATTAACGGGTTTTCAATCGTGGATATACTCGGATCCTTAACATACTGAAACGGCTGCCATTAGTAGTATCAAACCAATAGCGATTCATACAAGCTAAGTCTTCGAGTCGATAATTCGGCCAAAGAAAAAACTTTAATCTCATTAGTTTCTTTCTGATTCTATTTAATTCTTTGCTTTCTTCTTCTTTCTTGCGTAGTTCTTCTTGTTCTCTTTCTTTCTTTTGAACTAGATTTAGTCGTTCCTCTCCTTGTCTCTTTTCTCGTTCGTCTAGTTCTCTCAATAGTAGGTTCAAATCCATACGTCCAGTTTCTTTAAGAAGTTTGGTGTAGCGGGTTAATTTTGTTTTAGGGATTCTTTTCTCTTTTTTCTTTTTTTTATTTAGTTCATTTAAAATTCTCAATTGTCTGCGGCGTCTGGGGGATAAAAGATTTTCAGGAACAAGCAGACCCTTTTCGACAAGCGTATCTGGCACTCCCTCGTCCAAAAGAATAAGCTTTTTGATTCTGTCGTTCGCATGCTTAGGGTCAGTTAGAAGGCTTAGAAGGATAGCTGTGCATTCGCGCTTGAACTTGCCGCAAACACCTATCTTATAAAAGAACCTCATCTGGTCTGCGTGGAATTGACCAAATACTCTTTCATAAGACCAAGGAGTCCGCTTTCTCTTTTTCTTTGGACGTACTTCGGTTTTCCAGTTGAATAGACCAAATAATCTCTCATAAGACCAAGGAGACCGCTTTCTCTGTTTCTTTCCACGTCCTTTGGCTTTCAATGGGATTGCGAATGGGTGAACTAAATATCGAATCAATTTGGTCCAGAAAGACCTAGGACACCCAAATTTCCCATAAGACACACGCAGTCCCCAACACCTCTTAACTGTCAGTCTTCGTACGCTCAACGATTCTACTACCTTGCGCCCCTTGCGGACCTTATATGTAGTTTGCTTCACTTTGTTCACACCTATCTCCAGACAAGGGTCTCTTTTATTGTCCGGACCCGGAGTGTAGGCCAATTTTTGGAATTGATTCTTATGAATCAGGGAAATCGCTAGGATTTCATACGTAATGCGCTCCCACCTCAATCTTTTAAAGGTACGAATGGGGTTCAGAACGAGATACCCCATTTTTAGGATATCTTGCAAGGTTGGAAGTTGATTTTGAGTAGTTCCCATGATTCCAAATTGACTCATTTCTATAAGATCTTTAATGAAAACAATAAGTAGCTTCGGGTTAGTTGCTTTATTGGTAACTTGGCTTGTGCGTGTAACATTAGTAAGATAGTCGGCTATCAAATAACGTAGGCTATAGTGCACTTGATACCGAAAATAATTCGACTCTTTTAGATCCTTCAGCGCCGTCTTTCGAAACCTTGAATACTTTATCGGTTTCAATGTACTCACCCGAGCAAATCTTTTTTTGTGTTTTTTTCTGTAGCTTGTTTCGTCAAAGGCCTTTCCTTGTTCTTTTTTCTTTTTTTTCTTTTTTTCCTTTTCTTCTTCGTATTCTTCGTCTATTTTCTTTTGTTCTTCGGCCTTAATTTCGGATATCGCCTCAGCATAAGCCCTTTCTCTCTCATTAGGATCTATCATAATGTCCAAAGTCGTTTCCTTCCTAGGGTCTTTTCTCCCTAGGTTCAATAACGCCCTGCGATGTCGACGACGACGTCGGGCCCTGTTCGAGTCCCAAGGTGCTTTCGCCGGCCATTCCTTTTTGTCGTACATGTACCAGTTCGCTCCTTCAACCTCAACCTTTAAATCCGCGTAAGAGGAGCGCGAACGTATCTTTCGATTTTGCAAAAAAGAATGAATCGGCGTGGTCCACTCCGCTTTCGCATAAAGATTTAGTAAATTATAAAGTTGGATAAATTCTGGGAAGAGAAAAAAACTCGATCCTAGGAAAGAACTTTTCTTTTCATCATTATTGCGTTCCATTAGTTCTTCTAGTTCGTTTTCATTATTTAACCCCATCCAATCAAAAAAGTTCTTATTGTCGATTTTTTCAACTTCTTCAGGTTCTAGTATCAAACTCAGGTCAAACTCTCGTTGAGCAATCTTTATCGCTTGGGCCCTCCCCGAAAGTTTTTTTTTTCTAGCAGCCAAGTCTTTTTTTCGCTTATCCATGCTTTTTTGTTTTTTGAAAATCGGGGTACGTCTTTTATCATACGACTTTTCATACCGAACAAACTTGTCTAGCCCATGCCTATCAAACTTAGGCCAAAATAAGGCGTAAACAGAGAAATAGTTGTGGTGCCGTATGGTTTCTAGGGCAAGAGTTGCGGACTCTACCAACTCCAAATCATCGAGGTGCTCCTTCGGTAACCACCCGTCCGGGAGCACCCTATTCTGTCCAGTTACCCAAGAATCAATAGCGACCTTATCCACCACCTTAGATCCTTTTTTCTTATCTTCAACATCAAATCGTATCTGATTATAAGTCATCCGCCTACGCAGTGCCGTCCTATTAACGTCCATATGCATATCCAACAAAGGGTGCTTTTCCATGGAATCGCGCAAATTTTGATAGTTACTTGTCAGCATATCCACAAGGCTATCTTTGTGTAGGTTGTAAAGATGTGCAATTGCGGTGTGTTTATTATTTACTAATGATGGCGCTATGACATAGGGATCCTTCTTATATTCAGCATTAAGGAAGCTATATGCTAAAAGATCATATCTAAGGTGCTTTTTAAATTTCAATTTTTGTGGGTTAATCGGCAATGAGTCTACTTCATATAAATCCCCTTTCTTGAAATTGTGATTTTCAGCCGTGCGACATTGATTCATTTTATTTCGCCATTTTTGTGCTTCTAATCTGGACCATCTAATGTCAGATAAAAGATAGTAGTCAAAATGGCCTCTTAACCATTCTTTCCATCGATTCATCCCAAGTCTAAAATTTTTCAAATTACGGAATTTAGATACTCTAAAAGAAGACTTCTCCGTTTGTGATAATTTAAAAAATACATATGCTTGTGACAGAGAGGATAAGTCAAAAACAATGGTTTTTTGACTATTACTAATTTGACTATTTCTCAAATTAAAAGTATGTTTTTTTATAGTTGAAATAAAACGGCTTTTTGTTCTTTTCTTTTTATTAATGCCTTTAATGCCCTTGCCAATCATTTTGTTTTTTCTTTTTTTTTTGAATTTATAAAAAAACTGTGCAACCATTTTCAGACTACTCCTTTTCTTATTTATTTCATCTAGAAATCTCTTTTTCAAATCGAAAAGTATTTTCACGTATATCCATTCAATGATCAATTTTCTAAAAATTTTAGATTTACGAATGAATCGTGCCTTTCTTCTTTTGAATATTTTAGAAACCCTTCGTAGTGCTTCTGAGATTTTAGAATGAGAACTGGTTTTGGTCGAACTAATGCTTGTTTGAATAATGAAAAGTCTTTTTTTCTTTTCTTTTATAAGCCTTTCTATTTCATTTATGATTGTGCTTGTTTTATCCACTTTCCTTTCTTTTTTCTTTTTTGTTAATTTAGATTGTGGCCCTTTTTTCAAATTTGTTCTTTTTTTTACTTTTACGCCCTTTAGCAGCTTGGATTGAAAGCCTTTTTTTTGAAAAGCTAAAAGACCTTTTCGAAGAAACCCTTCTCTTTTAAACTTCAAAAAACCCTTCTTTTGCAACTTTCTAATTACACTTGTGAGTAGGTTTTTGAGTTCTTGAGAAGCTTTTTTTTTCTTTAGTTCTTCAAAAACGGTTTTAAAAAATGGATAGGGTTTGCGAGCCGTACCAAAAGGAATAGTAGTTATTCTTCCAAAAACGGTTAAATAAAAATCCTCTGCCACACTGCTCTCTTTGCTTTGATCGGGTTCTCGCCAAGGTTTCCACTCAAAAGGAAAGTGGATCCTTATCTGACAACCATCTGTGAACCACCCTATTGGGTCTTGTGACTCGTCAAGTGGAATACCACCAAAATCGCACAAGGTGTGAGTTTCCTTCTTTAAATCCGCGAAATCCTGAAACAATTCGGGACTTTGAAATAAGAGTATACGAGCCATATTTTTAGCTATTATCAATAAAGGAAAGATCACATTTTTCCTTAAAAACGATTGGATTAATAGTATCAGAGATCTTATTGCATGACCCGATTGAAGGAGTTCCCACGTCTCAGCTATACAAATGGCTCGGATCTCATGCGCCTCTCGGCGCTCCTGCCATTCTTCTACTTCTAAGGCATTCCCTGCTTCTTTTTTGTCTTCTTCGTCTTCCCTGAGCCCTTGTAGTTCGTTTTCTGCTTCTATAGCAGCCTCTATAGCACTCTTTTGAGAATCTGGCAGATTCCACAGTTTCTTCCAAATTCGGTTTATACTTTGGGATATACGCTTAACTCTCACTTTAAACCCGTATTCCCGTAGTAGAAATCTAGAAACTTTTTTCATAAGCTCAAAGATATCTAAAGTGAGCAGAATGAGTAAAAGGGTTTTCCTTCGTTTGGGCAAAAAAAGGGGCGACTGGGCCCGGTGTTCATACCACCCACAAATCGTTACTTTTCGCCTTTGGGTACGGTCCGCACCTTTGACCATATTGCGACGAAAATGCGTGATCTTAGCGTAACGGTAAAAATACCATTGCTTCAGTTCACGTTTCTCATGTCGCTCATAGTATTTCCAGACTTTGGTTCGAAATACCCTAAATTTGGCTTTTCTTGTACGCAAATAGACGTCTTCGGATACTACATCGTCATTTCTTATCGTGTATTCACTATAATCTTTTTTTTCCTCATCGATGTTGTATTCCCACCGAGGAACTTTTTTAATGATTGTCCGTAGTTTCAGCTGAAACTTACGGTATTTTTGATATTTTTTGCGCATTTTCGGAATGTCTTTATGTGTGAACCCGCTCAAACCCTGATAGTAGGTATTCATAATGTCGTATACCGTGTTACGATTTCGACGTATTTTGTTTATTTTATCTAAAAATGGGTTTGGATAGGAATAAAGGTTTCTTTTTGAACTTGGTCTCAAATTAGAATTCAGAACCAAAATTCTAGTGAAAATCCGATTCAAGCGGCAAGCCTTCTTTTGTTTGTTTGTCAATGTTCCTTTCTTTGTCTTTTTCTTTAACTTTAGCAAAATCTTATAAGGAGCCTCTTTTTTAAGTATTCTCAAAGTTTTCCCTAATAGACTCTTTTCGAAAACTTGCCGTCTAAGCTTTTGTTTTGGCCGGCTTTCCCGTTCCTCTTTCTCGCGTTCGAGTATCAAATACTGCTCTTTCTGATTTAAAGGTCTCAAGTCTTTAAAAAAAAACCACATTGTTTGCAGGTGCTCTTCCTCGTCAACCCTCTGTTCCGCTGCTGTTTTCGTGAATTTATGGTTATACCAAAAAGCTCCGCGAGAAGGTCCATCCCAGACGGGGTCATTTTCCCTTTTTTTTCCTCCCGATGGGTGCATTTGGTCAAACAAGGTCTCAGAAATTGATCGCAAAGCTTTCGGAGTGTATTTGAATTGAAAGAGCTTTCTCCGTATGTCAAATGCATCCCTAAAAGGAGATCCGCTTTGTAGCTTCTGTACTCTTTTTCTTAATTCCTTGTTCAGACTGGCCCTTTTCTTGTCATTTCGTAAAACCCAAAGGGTGTACAATCTATCCCTATCGGGCAGTAGCTTGCTTTTTCTAAACAAAGAAAGTTTTCCTTCAATCATTTTATAAAAAGTGATTAAAGAAAGGGGATATGTGAAAGAGGTCCGTTCTTTTCCATCGCTTTCACATTTATAAAAACCAAATTGTGAAAATCCCCCTTTTTTGACACTATCTTCGTAGAAAGAAGTTTTGATGTAGCGGTAAGGTTGAACCCACCTGCGCGGATTGAAAAAGAAATGGGAAAAACCGCGGAAAATGGCGCTAAAAACCATTTTATGGTTGAACAAAAACCACTTCAGGAACTTCAAATCAGGGATATAAACGGACAAGAGATTGAAGTAGAGGTCAAAATGTTTGACCACGATCAAAAAGGGAGAAAAAAGGGGCTTGAATCGGTTCAAAAAGCGACTAGAAGACGAAAACAAGTCGAAAAGGTAACCATAATAAAATTTCAACCGGTGGAAAAGCAAAGCATAAAATGAAAAGGACTCGAAAAAGCAATCTGAAAAGAAAGTATAAAGGGTATTTTCAAATCCTGTTTCTTCATCCATATCCGAAATTTCTTCATTCTCTTCCTCGTCGAGTTCGTTGCTGTCTCCCTTTTCACTTTCTTCGAGCTCTTCCTCATCCATATCCGAAATTTCTTTATTCCTTTCTTTATTCCTTTCCTCGTCGAGTTCGTCGCTGTGCTCTTTTTCTCTTTCTTTTCGTTTTTTGTTACTCTTTTTCGAAATTAGAGCCCTGTTTTTTTCTTCGTCATCTGACTTTTCGTCTTTCTTTTGTTCTTCTTCGAAGTACTCTAATGGATAGAATCCATTTTCTATCTCTCTTTGCACTTTGGCGTCTTCCTCTAGGCGTTCCATCCTAGCTAGCTCGACTGCATTAGGCACGGATGAACGATGAGGAACAAAAGGTATCGGCGATTTTCCTAAAAAATACAGGGCTACAATAAACAGAATCGTAGCTAATATTTGAATCATTTCATCGATTGTTTGTGCCTCACGGTATATCCCAGGTTTCATGACTTGATCTGGTTTATACTCAAACATTTGGGCTAGAGATATAGCCCTAGATCTTATCTTCTTGATTTTATCTTGAAGATACAGTTGATGAGTAAGAATTAGAAAGGCAGAGAAATTTTTCTGTAGCCATAATGTGAAAAATTGAACCAATTTGATACAAATCAAATGGCCTATACTCCAAACCAAAAAAGTAGTCGATATGTAGAGCACCTTATACTTGCATTGTATCAAGTACGCTATGATCATTCTCGAGAATATGGCGTTTGGAAAAAACGTAAAATTCAGTAATCTATAACTGAAACCATAAACAAAAGCTAGGGCTTGATCGCGTCTCGGAGCCGAAAACGATTTTGGTAGATAAATGTCTAGATGATGATTGGTCCAGAAAAAATGGTACAAAAGAAGGCAAAGAGCCAGTATGATTTTCAGGTAAAAATTACTGACAATATTGTAAAAGGGCAAGTAGTAAATTAATAAATACCCCAACAAATGCCCCACCATAAATCCATTACTGAGTGCTCGCGCTTTACCAATCCCCTCTTCGTCTTGAAAAATCCAATAGCGGACAAGGAAAAGATAACTTGTGATTTTTGAAAATGTGATTAACGACCCATAAAACAGCCCGAAAATCAAGGCTGCGCGAATATCCATACGTCTATTATTGAAAGTTTGCATATAAAGATCTTTGTTTCTCCTGGGCTATTGTTCTAAAAGGTGGAATAGAATAACAATTATAAAAAGTTATATAGAATAACAATTATAAAAGGTGGAATATAAATTCCAGGTTTCTTACATTATTGAAATACCGAATTCCTATTTTCAAGGAAATTGGAAAATCTGAAAGAATTCAGATTTCCCCCCTCTTTTTTTAGATTCGTCACTTCCCTTCATTATTATTTTTTTTTATACCAAATAGACCTTACCAATACCTTGAAAAGGCGATTTACCAATACAATGAAAAGGACCCCTACGATGCAGCAGCCTCCAAGAACAGAATTGAAACGAAAAGGTTTGATTAGACTTGGATCAGAACCATAAGTATAAACAGAGGAAAAAGAGCGCTCGGGGTTTTTTTGGGGTGTGTCCATTTCTTCCCTCAAACAAAAAACCGGAGGAGCCTCTTTTTCACCTGGGAACAAGATGGAGTTCTTTTCGTCTCGATAAGGCTTTAGATTGATCCTCTTTGTTTGAACAACTGCATTCTCATATTTTTGACTCAAATCAAAAACCGGAGGATCCTCTTTTTCACCTGGCAACAAAATGGAGCTCTTTTCGTCTCGATAAGGCTTTGGATTGATCCTCTTTGTTTGAACAACTAGAACTGGGTTATCCTTTCTAAAAGGTTTTATGGTTTCCCTCCCAGTTGATGATTCTTTTATAATCAGCTTATCATTTCTAAAAGGTTTTCTTTTTTCCCTTCCAATTGATGCTGATGTTTCTTTTAGAATCATCTTATCATTTCGATTTGGTTTCATTTTTTCCCTCCCAATTTATGATTCTTTTGTTTTTATTAATATCAGCTGGCCTAGCAAAAAAACTAAAAAAACTTTTAGAATTCCCGGTAGAAAGGGATTTCCCTAATGAAAAAGCTTTCAACGCTGCCTGATGCCCTTTTACTTTCCAGAGATTTTTCCGAATTCGCTTTTTTGAACTAGAAATACGTTTTTTGGGAACTGTCATTTTGAAATTCAAAAAGTTCTTCATTGCTATAGTGAAATGTGAAAGACATTTCGATTTTTTTATTTAAATACGGATTATGGGTACTCTTTTTCTATTTTAGTATGGAAATATGGATTATGGCCACTGCTATAGTCAAATCTAAATTACATTCTAAGGTTGAAGAACCCCAGCTTTACCTATTTAATTGAAAATGAATTTCAATCTTTTTTTTCTATTAACTATTAAATTAAGTAGTGAAGCTCGAGAAGAGTCTAACTAATTGAAATTTCCAAAAGTTGAATGGGACTAATAGTACAAGTAAGCTTTAATATTTTCAAATAATTCTAGC